ATCCCCGCCGCTACCATAGTAGCAGCATGTATAAGAGCCGAAATGGGAGTAGGGCCCTCCATGGCATCAGGTAACCATACATGAAGAGGAAATTGTGCGGATTTAGCAATAGGACCTACAAATAATAGAAATGCACACAAAGTAAGGAATAAGAGATTTACTCTATTATTTAAAATTAAATTATTGAATATTTCGAACAAATCCTGAAATTCAAAACTGCCAGTTATCCAATAAAGACCTAAAATTCCTAATAATAAACCAAAATCTCCTACACGATTAGTTACAAAAGCTTTTTGACAAGCATTCGCTGCAATAGGTCGTGTGAACCAAAAACCTATTAATAAATACGAACACATTCCAACTAATTCCCAAAAAAAATAAATTTGGATCAAATTAGAACTAGTAACTAATCCTAACATTGAAGTATTAAAAAAACCCATATAAGCAAAAAATCTCAGATATCCTTGATCATGCGACATATAATTGTCACTATAAATCAGAACCAAAATCCCAACAGTTGTAATTAATATTGACATAATAGAAGTAAGTGGATCGATAAAGTAACCGAACTCAAAAGAAAATTCATTATTTATGGTCCAAGACCATACATTTTGATGAATGCAACTTAGAAAAATTTGTTGAATAGATAGATAGAATGAAAAGATCATAACTATACTTAACAAAAAAATACTAAGAAAAGTCCAGATGCGGCGAAGGTTTTTTGTTGCTGTCGGAAAAAGTAGAAGTCCAACTCCTAGTAAAATAGGTACTGGAAGTGGAATGAAAGGGATGATCCATGAATATTGATATGTATGTTCCATAAAATAAAAAACCCTTTTTATTTTATTATTAAATTTATTATTTCTTATTCACTGGTTTGTATATATATATATATATATATTTTTTTTCAAAGGGGACAATAAAAAAAGTACGCAATTTTAAACCTAAATAGAAATGTTTTCCAATAATCCTTCATAAATCTTTGAAAAGAAATATATATTCAAATAAAAAAATTAGAAGTGATTAAAAATATTACTACGTTACTGTAAAAAAAATTATTTGTCTTTTTTTTTTATTACTACTATTTATTACTACTAAATAAATATAAATAAATAAAATTTTATTGTTATTTTATGCAGATACAGAAAAAGTGAATTCTAATTCCGTATTACAATAATTTATATACATATATTAAGAATAGAACAAAGATTTACACGATAAAAAATACTTAATATTAATTATAAAAAAAAAACTTTACCTAAAACAAAGTTATTTGAGTTTGATTTTTTAGGATTGTTAAGGAATGGATTTGCATCATGGAATTTAGTGATTGTCTTCCAGTACACTAAGCGAGCTTTTTTTTTTACATATGATGTGAAGAAATCTTATAATTTTTTTGATAATAAAATATATTTTTTGATAATATAATATATCAGTATAGATTACTTAAATGAGTTTTCTCGTACGGATTTCAAACGTTAAAAAAAAGTAAAAAAAAACAGTTGGATTTGAAACTTTTGAATGTCTTTTTTGTTTTGAAAATAATATATAATAAAAAAAAATAACTCGATATGGAGTACGAAAGAATAGAATAATAAATGTCTTTGACATCCAATTATACCACTGAAAAATTTTTTTTCATTTTTGAATGGCAGTTCCAAAAAAACGTACTTCTATCTCGAAAAAGCGTATTCGTAAAAAAATTTGGAAAAGGAAGGGATATTGGACAGCGTTGAAAGCTTTTTCGTTAGGGAAATCACTTTCTACAGGTAATTCAAAAAGTTTTTTTGTACAGCAAAATAAATAAAAAAACTATAATAATTAGAATTAGCCTAACTAAAAAAAACCAATTTTTGAAAATACATATAAAAAAAATAGGAACCAAAAGAAAAAAAAAGGTTCACATTTTTTTTAGAAGGGGGATTCGTATTTTCCCCACCACTATCTTGATACAATAAAAAAAAAGATCTTTTATTTCCTCTTAATGAGGAAATAAAAGATCTTTAAATTAATTACTTTAAGTGATCAAAAAATCTTATGTTTGTACAATATAAAAAGATACATAAAAAATATTTTGAGAATTTTTTGATTTCTCTCGAGCAATTAGGAAAATCTAATTTTATTTAAAATGTCTAAAGCTTTTGAAGAAATTTTTATTTTTCGAAAAAGCATTTTGTTATCATATAAATGAAAAAAAAATGATAAAGAGCATTTCGAATTTTGTCTTTGGGTTAAAGTTTAATTTAGTTTTATTTTTCATTGTATTCTAGAAAAAATATAAAGGACAAAAGGTGAATTTAAATAATTTTAAATAACTCAGATAAAAAAAAGATCTTAATTGAATTAAAACCCGAATACCTATTTCAAAAAGTTTTAATTGATTAAATCAATTGGAAATTTGAATCAATTGGCTTCTTTATTTAAATTTGAATCTCGACGATTGAATCAAAACTTGTTAATATTGTTTTGAACAAGTTGCCGCTATGGTGAAATTGGTAGACACGCTGCTCTTAGGAAGCAGTGCTAAAGCATCTCGGTTCGAGTCCGAGTAGCGGCATAAGATCTTCTAAAAGAGATATTATAAGTTTTATAATCAAAATAATACCCGACTTTTTTTATAAAACCGGGTAAAACCTAGTATTAATTTATTAATTTTTAACAAATTTTTTATGATTTTTTCAATTTTAGAGCATATATTAACTCATATATCTTTTTCGGTCGTTTCAGTTGTACTGACAATTTATTTTTTAACTTTTTTAGTTAATTTAGATGAAATCATAGGATTTTTTGATTCATCAGATAAAGGAATCATAATTACGTTTTTTGGTATAACAGGATTATTATTCATTCGTTGGATTTATTCAGGACATTTTCCATTAAGTAATTTATATGAATCATTAATTTTTCTTGCGTGGGCTTTTTCACTTATTCATATGGTTTCCTATTTTAATAAAAAACAACAAAATCACTTAAACGCAATAACTGCGCCAAGTGCTTTTTTTATTCAGGGTTTTGCTACTTCAGGTCTTTTAAACAAAATGCCTCAGTCTGCAATATTAGTACCAGCTCTCCAGTCCCAGTGGTTAATGATGCACGTAAGTATGATGATATTAGGCTATGGCGCTCTGTTATGCGGATCATTATTATCAATAGCTCTTCTAGTGATTACATTTCGCAAAGTCGGACCTACTTTTTCTTTTTGGAAAAAGAATCTAAAAAAAAATTTTTTATTAAATGAATTTTTTTCTTTTGATGTACTTTACTACATAAATGAAAGAAATTCTATTTTACTACAACAAAACATTAATTTTAGTTTTTCTAGAAATTATTATAGGTATCAACTGATTCAACAATTAGATTTTTGGAGTTTTCGTATTATTAGTCTTGGATTTATCTTTTTAACCGTCGGCATTCTTTCAGGAGCTGTCTGGGCTAATGAGACATGGGGTTCATATTGGAACTGGGACCCAAAAGAAACTTGGGCATTTATTACTTGGACTGTATTCGCAATTTATTTACATATTAAAACGAATAGGAATGGTAGGGGTATAAATTCTGCCCTTGTAGCTTCGATAGGTTTTCTTTTAATTTGGATATGCTATTTTGGCGTCAATCTTTTAGGAATAGGTTTACATAGTTATGGTTCCTTTACATCGAATTAAAGTACCAAACAAAAAGGAATCCAAATCTAAATAAAAAAATAGCATTTATATCTAACTCTAACTTCGTATAAGTTAAGAAATCTAATTTAGTTTTAGTAGTAAATTATCAAGAACCTTTTGAATCAAGTAGTACAATGATTCAAAAGGTTCTCACAATACAAAGGCCAAAGACTTCTGATTACAATTCACTTTAATGCTTTTTTTAATTTTCTGAAAACTATCCATAAAAATAATTAGATAAAATGGATTCGACCTTGTCACTTGCTAATGAGAGCACAAAATCAGGATAAATCCCAATACCAATTATGGGCAGAAGAATAGAGATTGAAAGAAATAACTCTCGGGGTCCAGAATCAAAAAAAGAAAAGTTTTTGACATTAATTAACTTGTATCCATAGAACATTTGGCGTGACATAGATAATAAATATATAGGAGTTAATATCATCCCAATTGCCATTACAAAAATAATTAAAATTTTGGAAATTAAGAAATATTTTTGGCTGGTAATTATTCCAAAAAAAACAATTAATTCTGCAATAAAACCACTCATGCCCGGCAATGCAAGGGAAGCCATCGATAAGATAGTGAACATTGTAAATATTTTTGGAATGGAGATAGCCATTCCACCCATTTGATCAAGATAAACAAGCCTAATTCTATCATAACTCGTTCCTGCCAAGAAAAAAAGTGCAGCGCCAATAAACCCATGAGAAATTATTTGTAAAATAGCTCCATTAAGTCCAGGATCCGTGATAGAACTAATACCTATAATTATAAAACCCATATGAGATACAGAAGAATAGGCTATTCTCTTTTTTAAATTACGTTGACCAAGAGATGTTGAAGCTGCATAAATTATTTGGATTGTACCGACTACCATCAACCAAGGAGAAAACATAGAATGAGCATGGGGTAATAATTCCATATTGATTCGAACCAACCCATATGCTCCCATTTTTAATAAGATTCCAGCGAGAAGCATACAGGTACTGTAATGTGCCTCGCCGTGGGTGTCAGGTAACCAAGTATGTAAAGGGATAATCGGTGATTTGACGGCAAAAGCAATAAGAAATCCAATATAAAAAAGTATTTCGAGTGTAACAGGATAGGATTGATTAGCTAAAAGTTCTAAATTTAATGTTGGTTCGTTCGAACCATATAAACTTATACCTAAAACTCCTATTAATAAAAAAATAGAACTTCCTGCCGTGTACAAAATAAATTTTGTAGCTGAATAGAGACGTTTCTTTCCACCCCACATGGATAAAAGTAGATAAACGGGAATTAATTCTAATTCCCACATGATGAAAAAAAGTAGAAGATCCCGAGAAGAAAATGATCCTATTTGACCGCTGTACATTGCTAACATCAGGAAATGAAATAATCGGGAATCCCGAGTAACTGGAAAAGCCGCTAAAGTGGCTAAAGTAGTAATAAATCCCGTCAGTAAAATAGTTCCTATAGAAAGTCCATCTATTCCCATTCTCCAGTAAAAATCAAAAAAATTGATCCATTTATAATCTTCGGACAGTTGAATTAATGGATCGTCCATTTTAAAATTATAACAAAAAGCATAGGTCGTTAGAAGAAGTTCTAAGATACAAATGCATATAGTATACCATTTATTGACTTTATTTCCCCTATGCGGGAGAAATAACATTAATGAACCAGCAGATATTGGAAAAACAACAATTATTGTTAACCAAGGAAAATCATTCGTGGTAAAGACAAGATACACCAGGTCCAAAGAACGCGTACTCAAAAAAAATATATAAATAAAAAATATAATTTAACTTTTTTGAGTACGAGTACTTGTCAATAAAAAAAAAATGTATTCCAAATTTATTCAAATGAGGTTTTCGGTAACGTATCAATAAGCTAGACCCATACTTCGAGTTGTTTCATGCCATAAATAAACTCGAACGCTCAAAAAATCCGTTGGACAGGCGGATTCACATCTCTTACAACCAACACAGTCCTCGGTTCTTGGAGCGGAAGCTATTTGCTTAGCTTTACATCCATCCCAAGGTATCATTTCTAATACGTCTGTAGGGCATGCTCGGACACATTGAGTACATCCTATACAGGTATCATAAATTTTTACTGAATGTGACATAGGATCGATAGTTTTTTGAATGTCATAAATTTTCAATCTAGTAAACTTCTAACTGAATGATATATTAAAATACTAGATGAAGCAATGATTTCCTTTAATAGAATTTTTGTAATGAATTCTGGCTCAATTGATAAAAAATGGGGCTAAAATACTTTGATTTCTTAAATTTTTACAAATATAATCTAGTAGGTCATAACCTATAATATATGCAAATTTCAATCTCTAAATTTTTTTATGTTACTTATTTAATAAGGTCGATTGGTTTATGCGAGTTGATTTTCTGTTACGATAAATTGACGAGACTATAGCTAATCCAATAGCTGCTTCAGCGGCTGCAATTGCTATAACAAAAATGCAGAAAATATCCCCTTTTAGTTGGGAATTATCAAAAAAATCAGAAAATGTTACGAAATTCATATTAACTGCATTGAGTATAAGTTCAAGACACATAAGAGCCCTAACCATATTTCGACTCGTGATCAATCCATAAAGACCAATCAAAAATAAATAGGCACTCAAAACAAGTACATGTTCGAGTATCATTCAGCAACTCCTTATCAATTTTGATTCATTTCAATATGAAAAATAATTCACCGGATTCCATCAACTAGAATATAACAAAAAAGTACGAATAAAAACAATATTAGGTAAAAATTTTTTTTAATATATATCAAATATAAAAATTGATTCTTAAAATATGAAATAGTATTCAATCAAATTTAATTTAATGAACGGAAAAAATCATAACATACACAAAGTTTTCTTTGGTCTTTACTAATTATTTTTTATTGACGAGCCACAGAAATTGCACCTATCAAAGCAACTAAAAGAATTATTGAAATGAGTTCAAATGGCAGAAAAAAATCTGTTGATAAATGAATTCCTATTTGTTGACTATTACTTATTAAATCTTGCTCTAGAATCTGGTTTAATTTTGTAGTCCAAATAACCCCGTACCATGACGTATCGAGAATAGTAGACATTAATAAAAAAAGAATAGTTGTACAAACCAACGAAGTAATCCCATTCCCAACGGTCCACAGATTGAAATCGGTGGAATATTCTGAATCATTCATGAACATCACAGCAAATATGATTAAAACATTTATGGCCCCCACATAAATAAGGAGTTGTGCAGCAGCTACAAAATGGGAATTTGATAGAATATACAATAAAGATATACAAACAAGAACAAATCCTAAGGAAAAGGCTGAAAATATTGGGTTGGGAAGTAATACCACTCCCAGACCTCCTACTAGAAGACCGGATCCCAGAAAAACTAAAAGAAAATCATGTATTGGTCCAGGCAAATCCATTATATTATTAAAATAAGAAAAAAATCGAAATCCTTTTCATGACCTTATTAATTTAACCAGGAAATTTTTTTTAATATGTTTTTAATAGAGTGAAATTAGAATCTAATGGATATGAATTGATGTAGATACAATTATTAGACAGTTTATCTTTTTTATTCTAAAATGTATTTTCAAACTATCTATTTCAAGAAAGTAATTACGAATATATTATATTAAAAGAATGCGCCTTAATACTTAATATTAGTATATAAATATAATACAAGTTTTTAATTATATTCTTTATATAATTCAACAATTTTGAATTCATTTTTTAATCAAATTAAAGGGTTTACCCCATTTTTTGTTTGAGGTGAATTCAAAATTGTTCGAATAGTGTAATCGTCAATTACTGACATTGGTAAACGACCCAAAGCTATTTGATTATAATTCAATTCGTGACGATCATAAGTGGAAAATTCATATTCTTCAGTCATTGACAAACAATTTGTTGGACAATACTCAACACAATTACCACAAAATATACAAATTCCAAAATCAATACTGTAATTAAGCAATCGTTTTTTTCGAATATTAGTTTCCAATTTCCAATCAACAACAGGCAAATCTATAGGACATACTCGAACACATACTTCACAAGCAATGCATTTATCAAATTCAAAATGGATTCGACCGCGGAAACGTTCTGATGTTATTAATTTTTCATAGGGATATTGAATAGTTACAGGTAAACGATTTGTGTGGGATAAGGTAATCATGAAACCTTGACCAATATACCTTGCAGCTCGTAGGGTTTGTTGACCATAATTCATGAACCCGGTTATCATAGGAAGCATATTGTAATTATCTCTGAATAATTTTATCTTTGTTTCTTTCTCTTGTTTAAAAAAATAATGAATATATTGGATTCGTTTTCAATTTAGAGCGAAAAGAGTTGGAAAGAAGTTGTTAATAATAGATTACCAAGGGAAATAGGTAAAAGAAATTTCCATCCAAGATTTAATAGTTGATCCATTCTTAGCCTAGGTAAAGTCCATCTTGTTGCGATAGAAATGAACAAGAACAAATAAGTTTTAGCTAATGTAATAAAGATACCAATTGTTGTTCCAAAAATTTGATCCCTTTGAAATAGTTCCAGAATAGATATATACGGAATAGAAATATTCCAACCGCCTAAGTATAGAACTGTTACAAATAATGAGGAAATTAATAGATTTAGATAAGAAGCAACGTAAAATAAACCAAATTTGATACCTGAATATTCAGTTTGATAACCTGCTATTAATTCTTCTTCCGCTTCTGGTAAATCAAACGGTAACCTCTCGCATTCTGCTAGGGAAGAAATTAGAAAAATGATAAAACCTATAGGTTGACGCCACAAATTCCATCCCCAAAAACCATATTTTGATTGTGCCTCAACTATATCAACTGTACTTAAACTGTTAGATAATCCTAGTCGGCGATAACATTACTATTTTCACCGCTATTACAGAACCGTACATGAGGTCTTCGCCTCATACGGCTCCTCGGGGGCCGTAAATAAATCTAAGGACCAGATTATAGTCTCATTTAGATGGATATGATGTGTTCTAAAACGGATTAAATATATCTGGGGTCCCGAATTATACCAATGGAATTCTGTCTGCTCAAATTCTAAGAATCAAAAAAGCGCTTCGGAATTCATCTCATCCTTTACAAATTTGAATTTCTATTTATTGAGTAATAACTTAACTCTTTAATAAAATACTCCTTGTAAAAATAAAAAAAGGTATTTCAGCCCATCGTGGTTTTCGATTACGAAAAATAATTAGACCTCCTAGTAGTTTATTATTCATAACAGAAATTCGATTTTATTTTCGAAATATATGAAAAAAATATCCTTGTTTCGTTCCTATTCTTCTTTCTTTTTTAGAAAAAAGTTGGTGGACTTATAAAAAATAAAGGATTATTTCGTTTCTGATAGTCATTACATTTGTCGGTGGATAGGAGCATACTCTGAATCGGAATCTTGGGGAGTACTGTCTGATCATTTCTACTAATTTCAAGCCCCAATTAACCTTCTTTTTTTTATCTTATGTTATGCATAAATATCCTTTTCAATTTGGTTAATCTCTATTACAAATTCTTTGTGTATTTTGGTGTTTCTAACCATCCACTAACTTTTACCTAATTGCCGCTCACTTTGTAATATATGTATGTTAATCTATATAACTGATAGTGAAAACGTCGTCCGGTTAATATATTTAACCCGCTTCAAGCCAGGATGACTAATCAACCAACCTTGGGGTAAAGTGATTCTTACACTTATGTTTATTTTCGTTTAACCTTTGTACATAGGAAATGAGACTCAATTTTTCTTTTTACTGCAAATTTCTGAGCAGTTTTTTTTCACTCATATATAACTATCAAATTCCTTTTATTAAGATTAATTCGAAAGATAAATATATCTATTCCGTTGTTTAACTTATTCGTTTAGAAGAAACGGAATAGTAAAAAAAAAGAAACGGAATAGTAAAAATAAACGTTTATGTTTCAACGAATCGCACGTAGAGATATTGATAAAACACATAGAGTTAATGGTATTTCATAACTAATCGATTGGGCAGCAGCTCGCAGACCACCTAAAAAAGAATATTTATTATTTGATCCATATCCTGACATAAGAAGTCCAATAGGAGCAATACTTGAGATGGCAATCCATAAAAAAATACCGATATTGAGATCCGCTAAAACAAGGTGATTACTAAAGGGAATTACTGAGTAACTTAGTAAAATTGAGATAACTGCTATAGATGGTCCAATACTAAATAAAGGAGTATTTCCTCTAGATGGACGAAGATTTTCTTTGAAAAGTAGTTTTGTCCCATCGGCTAGAGCTTGAAGAATTCCCAACGGGCCTGCGTATTCAGGTCCAATACGTTGTTGTATCCCTGCAGATATTTCTCTTTCTAACCACACAATTACTAGTACACCTGTTATGATTCCCAATATAAGAGAAAATATAGGGACAAATATCCATATGAGTCCATAGACCTCTTTTAAAGATTCCAATTTAACAAAAGAATTTATAGTTTGGACTGCTGTTGCATAAATTATCATTTTAACGATCAACTTCTCCCATAATTATATCTATGCTACCGAGTATCGTCATAATATCAGCCAATTTCATTCTTTTAACTAGTTCAGGAAGAATTTGCAAATTAATAAAACCCGGTGGTCGGATTTTCCATCTCCAAGGAAAACCGCTTTGATCTCCTATGAGAAAAATTCCCAACTCCCCTTTTGGAGCTTCAACTCTTACATAAAGTTCTTGTTTCGATAATTCAAAAGTAGGAGAAGGTTTTTTACTAATGAATCGATATTCAAAATCATTCCATTCTGGATTCCTTTTTCTATCAAAGCCCCTGCTTTCTAAATTTTCATAGGGACCCCCTGGAAGTCCTTCCAGAGCCTGTTGAATAATTTTTATGGATTCTGTCATTTCGCTAAGTCGTACTAAATAACGAGCTAATGAATCTCCTTGTTTTTGCCACTGAATTTCCCATTCAAATTCATCGTAAGACTCATAACGATCAACTTTACGAAGATCCCATGGTATTCCGGATGCGCGTAGCATTGGTCCGGATAAACCCCAATTTATTGCTTCTTCCCCACCAACAATCCCAACCCCTTCAACCCGTTCTAAAAAAATAGGATTTCGTGTAATGAGTTTTTGATATTCAACAACCTCTGTTAAAAAATAATCACAAAAATCCAAGCATTTATCTATCCAACCATAAGGTAAATCGGCCGCTATTCCTCCAATACGAAAAAAATTATGCATCATTCTCATACCGGTGGCAGCTTCGAATAGATCATATACAAATTCTCGTTCTCTGAAAATATAGAAAAAGGGAGTCTGTGCACCAATATCTGCCATAAAAGGGCCAAGCCATAACAGATGAGAAGCTATACGACTCAATTCCAGCATAATTACTCTGATATAGCTGGCCCTTTTAGGAACTTGAATATTTCCCAATTGTTCTGGTCCATTTACTGTTATTGCTTCTGTAAACATAGTAGCTAAATAATCCCATCGCGTTACATAAGGTAAATATTGTATAATTGCTCGGTTTTCTGCAATTTTTTCCATTCCTCTGTGTAAATAACCTAATATGGGTTCACAGTCAACAACATCCTCACCATCTAGAGTAACAATTAAGCGAAGAACACCATGCATGGATGGGTGGTGAGGTCCCATATTGACTATCATAAGATCTTTTCCTGTAACTGGTCTCTTCATAAGTTTTTCCTTGATTCGTTCTGGCATGAATTAGATTGCTGAATAAAGAAGTTTTTCAAAAAATTGAAGATCTAAAAAATTCACTAATTCACAATTTTGGAATTTAACGAGTTTTTAATTCCCGAATATTCAACTGATTAATTAATTCTTTATAACGTACTCTATTTTTTTTTGACAAATAAGCCAGCAGTCGTTGACGTTTTCCCAGAATTTTTCGTAGACCCCTCTGAGATAAATAATCTTTTCTGTGTAATTCCAAATGTGCAGTAAGTCTTCGTATCTTATTAGTGAAACTAAATACTTGAAATTCAACGGATCCCCTGCTTTCTTCTTTTTGTTCTTCAAATGAAATGAATGTATTTTTTATCATAAAAAGAAATCCTTCCCCTTTTAATATGAATTGAAAGATATGAATTTTACTGATCAGTAATAATAATGGTAGTTTTTTTGTACAAGGATCTGAATTTAATTATCAACGATCTGAATTTAATTATCAACTTCTTAATTCTTCATTTTATATTATAATTATAAAAAAATCTAAATTTAGATCTCAAAAAGGAGGATTCTATTAATTTTTTTATGGATCCGCTCTAATTGGTATCTATGTGATTAATTTAATTAATCTCATGTATAAAGATGGAATTTAAAAGAATCCCTCCTATTTGTGCATATAGTTGTTTTTAGATACCGTAACTTATTATATATAGTAAAAAGTCTCTATCATTAATGAATCGGAAAATCATTAATGAATCGGAAATCGCGTATACATGCGTATTCTTATCATACTGAAACGATTTCCGTTAGTAGTATTAAACCAATAGCGATTCATACAAGCTAAATCTTCTAATCTAAAATTGGGCCAAAGAAAGGATTTTAAATTAATTAGGTTTTTTTTATCCTTATCAAGATCTTTCTTGTTATGCAAAACAGTGGTCAAGTTTTGAATATTCTCATTAAATCTTGAATTTCTATCCCTCGCATTTTTTTTTTTTAAGTTGAAACAAATTAGAATTCGAAATTCTCTACGTCGTTTAGGGGATAGAATATTTTCAGGGACAAAGAAATCATAATTAGTTTTTTTTCTATTTACAGTTTTGTTTTGATATTTTGTAATGGATTTTTCAATTTTTTTTTTATCAATATAGCTTTTTTTTTTGTATCTTTTACTTATTTTTTGTTTTTTTTTATGAACCAATGAAATACCTATGGTTCTGTATATAATAAGTTGTCCGTCGTTTTGTACAGACAAACGGACAGGTTCAATAATCAATATTCCTTTTTTCATTAATTTTGCAAAAGTGAAATTTTTCTCCATCATTAGAATGTCTAGGCGCATCTCTCCTCTTTCAATAGACGATATCGCTATTTCGTTTGGATTGTTTAGTCTAACCAAGAGACAGTATACTTTTACATTATTGAGAATTTTTTGATTAAAAAAACCATTCCATCGCAATTGAAAACGCGAATATCTTGTGAGAAATAAATCAAGTTCCGCTTCTGTATTGCTTTTATATTGTTTTTTATTTTTACGTTTTTTTATCGTTGATTCTGCAAAATTTTCTTCAATATTTTTTTCTTGGTTTAATAGAGCTGATTCGGGATTTCTTTTTTTTTCTTTATCTGATTCAAGCTCTAATTCACCGGCCGATTCTTTTTCTTCCTTATTCAGATTATAAACTCGCGGGGATTTTTTTTCATTTGATGGTATAAAACCTTTTTTCTTTCGAGTGATCTTTTTATTACGAGTGATCTTTTTATTAACATTTAAGTTTTCATTAAAATTTAAAAGAAGTAATTTGATTGGTATGACCCACGGTTTCATTTTATATGTACTAGAAAATAAGAAAAATTCCGGAAAGAAAAAAATTTCAAAATTTGTTATACGACGATTTAATATTTCTTCATTCATTCCCATCCAATCAAAAAAGTTTCTTTTTTGATTAGAAAGATCCGTCTTATTTTTTTTATCAATTTTTGGATAATTCTGAACTTTAGTATTAATATATTTTTTTTTACTCTTAGTATCAACCCAGGGCGCAATATTTACTTTTTTTGTAAACCCGAAGTTAAGAATTCTCCAATCCAAATATTTTCTATACCGAATTTTCCCCATACCCCGAATATTATATTTTTCTAAACAAGAAGAGACTAAACAATTATCTAAGGCAATCCCTATAGACATGTCAAAAATTTTTTCTGTAGAATGAATAGATTTATAGCAAAAAAGATTATATATATAATCTTTTTTTAAATTATGTTTTGGATTTAATTTTGGATTTAATAATGAGTCGGCCTCAAAAAACTTTTGTTTTTTGTAATTATCAAATTTCTTTTTTTCATATGAATCCTCTTTGGTTAAACTTGGGTTTAGAACTAGAGAATCTTTTTTTTTTTTCTTTTTCCAATTTTGGGTTACTAATCTAGCCCATGCAATCTGGGGTAAATTGTATTGATAATGACTTCGTAACCAGTTTTTCCATTGATTTACTTCGGAATTAAAAATGGTTTTATTTTTCAATTCATAATGAAAGATTCCTTGTTCTTGAAAAAAAATCTTTATTTTATTCTTAACAAAAAAGGATGTTATGCATATGTTATATTCAAGAACAGCCTTTAATTTAGAAAAGTTACTAACTTTTATTTGTGATAATTTGTAAAATACATATGCTTGTGATAAAGAGCATAGGTCATAACTCATCTTTTGTTTATTGGATATTAAATTTTTTATAGTCGAAATAAAATAAATAGTATTTTTTTTGTTTTCTCCATTTTCTTTATTCTTGTAAATATATTTATCAAGAATTATTTTTGTTGATTCAAAAAAAAGTTGTGTAGTAATTCTTGGAATATTAATGATACCTAGAAAAATAGCTATAGATAGTTGTTCGATGCAAAATTTAAAAAAAAAAATGGATTTACGAATTAATCGGGTATTTTTTCTTTTGAATGTCTGCCAAATTTTTTTTGATGACTCAATTATTTTAGAATCATAACGCAGTTTGGTACAACTATTAGTTAAGTTTTGTTTTTCTTTGGAAATTTCTTCTATTTGATTTCTGATTGTCTTTATTCTATCAATCAAATTTTTTATTTTGTTTTCGCTAAGTGAAGCATTTGCCCACCCCGTGGATTTATTTTGAACAGATAGTTCATGAATCATCTGATTACTTATTATTGAATCTTTTTTAGTTTCATTTAATTCATATATTTCTCTCGGGCCAAATAATGAAATTAGATTTCGTTTTGAAAGGTCTTTTATCTTTCCTTTTATAAAAATAAAATTTTTGAGAATCCAAATTTTAATTTCTTTTGCGACTTTTAGGAAAATTGTTGCTCTTTCTTTGAAAATCCTTAAAACAACCAAAGACTTCGTTTTGAATTTTTTGATTCTTTTTTTTAATTCTTTAGAAATAGGTTCAAAAAAAGAAGGCTTTCTTTGGGCAGAACCAAACGGTAGTTCGGTTTCCATTCCCCAAACTGTTAAGAAACAAAAATCATTTTTTTCTCCGTTGTCTTTTGTTTTTTTTAGACGAGCCTTCTGAGATGCTTTAAATTTATATTTATGCCAAGGTTTAAGATAAAAAGGAAATAGGATTTTTATCTGAATACCATCCGTTAACCAGTTTC